TTTATAATTCCATTTGTAGGTACGACCAAAATAATAGTGAAAACGAGAGTTCTAGTCTAAGACCTATCACGAATGATATTGATTTAACTCTAAGAGAAAGTTCTAATGGAAAAGAAAGTTCTAATGATCTTGATGTAACTCAAAAATACAGGCATCTCTGGGTTCAGTGCGAAAATTGTTATGGATTAAATTATAAGAAATTTTTTAAGTCAAAAATGAATATTTGTGAACAATGTGGATCTCATTTGAAAATGAGTAGTTCAGATAGAATTGAACTTTCGATTGATCCAGGCACTTGGAATCCTATGGATGAAGACATGGTCTCTGTAGATCCCATTGAATTTCATTCAGAGGAGGAACCTTATAAAGATCGTATTGACTCTTATCAAAGAAAGACAGGATTAACCGAGGCTGTTCAAACAGGTACAGGTCAACTAAATGGTATTCCTGTAGCAATTGGAGTTATGGATTTTATGTTTATGGGGGGGAGTATGGGATCCGTGGTAGGAGAGAAAATTACCCGTTTGATCGAGTATGCTACCAATCAATTTTTACCTCTTATTCTAGTGTGTGCTTCTGGAGGAGCACGCATGCAAGAAGGAAGTTTGAGCTTGATGCAAATGGCTAAAATCTCTTCCGCTTTATTTGATTATCAATCAAATAAAAAGTTATTTTATGTATCAATCCTTACATCTCCTACTACTGGCGGAGTGACAGCAAGTTTTGGGATGTTGGGAGATATTATTATTGCCGAACCCAATGCCTACATTGCATTTGCGGGTAAAAGAGTAATTGAGCAAACATTGAATAAGACAGTACCTGAAGGTTCACAAGCGGCTGAATATTTATTCCATAAGGGCTTATTCGATCCAATCATACCACGTAATCTTTTAAAGGGCGTTCTGAGTGAGTTATTTAAGTTCCATGCTTTCTTTCCTTTGAATCAAACTTAAATCAAGTAGAAAGTAGACTTTTTTCTTTTTCATCGCTATTCCTGATTACTAACCAGGAAACCTCTATAAACAAGATAAAAGAGTGAATTTTTTCTTCCGCAAAATAAAGCAAGAAGGCAAATAAAAGGAAATCCGAATTATAATGATTATAAGATATCTTTATAACAGGTACAAATATTAAATCAAGGTATTTATTCTATGACAACTTTCAACAACGTACCCTCTATTTTTGTGCCTTTGGTAGGCCTAGTTGTTCCGGCAATTGCAATGGCTTCTTTATCTCTTCATGTTCAAAGAAACAAGATTTTTTAGATCCCTTTTTAGATCGAATGGGTCCTATCCTATCTATTTATTAGATTTTTTTCAAGGCTTAGACTTGGATCATAACACGGCTATCTATTTATTAGAATATGGTATAACATGAGGTTTCCTCCGAGCATAAAGGATACATAAATGAAAGGGTTTTTATGCATGCGTAAACATGATATATATGTAAATGAATTACAGCTATTTGAAAATAGATTGGGAACAAGGGGGTTCCTGAAAGAAATCTAAAGTTAATGTATCTATCACTGAATCCATATATATGTAGATATCTATAGTATAGGGATCATAGGAAGAAGATGGTATGCTTTTAGATCTAATGAATTTCGATCTAAGCAATTCAATGAATTATTCCTAAGGGTTCACTTCCGAATAGTACTAGTTGATGGGAGTTACTTCGGAAATTAAAAAAGTAAAGTCAAAGTAATTTGGGTTATTCTCCCAATTCCAATAAAATACAACTGTATCTAGTATGAGTTGTCGGTCAGAACGTATATGGATAGAACTTATAGCAGGGTCTCGAAAAACAAGTAATTTATGCTGGGCCTTTGTCCTTTTTTTAGGTTCATTGGGGTTCTTATTGGTTGGAACTTCTAGTTATCTTGGCCGGAATTTGATATCTTTATTCCCTTCTCAGCAAATAATTTTTTTTCCACAAGGGATCGTGATGTCTTTCTATGGGATTGCAGGTCTCTTTATTAGCTCCTATTTGTGGTGCACAATTTCGTGGAATGTGGGTAGTGGTTACGATCTATTCGATAAAAAGGAAGGAATAGTGTGTATTTTTCGCTGGGGATTTCCTGGAAAAAATCGTCGTATCTTTCTCCGATTCTTTATGAAAGATATTAAATCCCTCAGAATAGAAGTGAAAGAGGGTATTTATGCTCGTCGTGTCCTTTATATGGAAATCAGAGGTCAGGGGGCTATTCCCTTGACTCGTACTGATGAGAATTTGACTCCACGAGAAATTGAGCAAAAAGCGGGTGAATTGGCCTATTTCTTGCGTGTACCCATTGAAGTCTTTTGAAATGAATAATGCTTTCGGGAAAAATAACAAAAGAATCCTCCATTTTTCTAGAATATAGCTTAACCGACGAAACTCTTTTGTCAGCAAAAATTTTATGCATATGTAAATCAATCCATTGAACTTAATTGACTAAAGTAACAAAAAAGTATCAAATCGAAAAAGGATCTTATAGATCAAAACATCTCGTAAAAATCAAATAAAAAAAGAAAGCATTTCTTTTTTTTTTTGTGAAATATTTGCTATTGTGATAGAAAGGGATCTCTTTCATCTCGAAATCCCAATAATATGCAGCTCGTTGGGGTATTCATCGAAAAGAGGTAATTGCTTCGAATTTGAGCAATTGAGCTATCTGGAAAGAATATTTTGTTTCGTCATTCGAATTTTAAGTGTACTTTAATTCAATTTCTGTATTCTTTCTAAATTCATAGGCTAAACACTGAATCAAAAATAAAAAATCAGGGAAGAGGGGATGCCTTGATACCTTGGAATAAAACTTATGCTTGATAGAAATATTAGATCGTATGGAATCGACGACCGAGGTGGGTTGATTAAAAATTCACAGACGAAAAAAATGGCAAAAAAGAAAGCGTTCACTCCCCTTCTATATCTTGCATCTATAGTATTTTTGCCCTGGTGGGTCTCTCTCTCCTTTCAAAAAAGTCTAGAATCTTGGATTACTAATTGGTGGAATACTAGAGAATCCGAAACTTTTTTGTTTTTGAATGATATTCAAGAAAAAACTATTCTCGAAAAATTCATAGAATTAGACGAACTCTTCCTCTTGGAAGAAATGATAAAGGAATACCCGGAAACACATTTACAAAAGCTTCGTATCGGAATCCACAAAGAAATGATCAAATTGATCAAGATGTACGATGAGGATGGTATCCATATGATTTTCCAGTTCTCGACAAATATAATCTATTTCCTTATTTTAAGCGGTTATTCTATTCTAGGTAATCAAGAACTTCGTTTTCTTAATTCTTGGGTTCAAGAATTCCTATATAACTTAAGCGACACAATAAAAGCCTTTTCTATTCTTTTAGTAACTGATTTATGTATAGGATTTCATTCAACCCACGGTTGGGAACTCTTGATTGGTTCTATCTACAAAGATTTTGGATTTACTCATAATGATCAAATTATATCTGGTCTTGTTTCCACTTTTCCAGTCATATTAGATACAATTTTTAAATATTGGATCTTCCGCTATTTAAATCGTCTATCTCCCTCACTTGTAGTGATTTATCATTCAATGAATGACTGAAAAATGATCCACTGCCCCAATTCTAACGTTTGTTACTTTGCACATAAGCAAAACGCTCAAAATCATACTTCTTTTTTCTTTTTCTACCCATACAGAGGGTTTTTTTGATCCTTCTGATATTCCAGTAACAATTTTTCAGTAAATAGCAGAATCAGGAATAGGGAACTATATTAGCGACCTACCTAATTTTATTGTAGAAATTTTTTGAATCAACTATTGGACCATGCAAACTAGAAATACCTTTTCTTGGATAAAGGAAGAGATTACTCGATCTTTTTCCATATCGCTCATTATATGTATAATGACTTGGGCATCCATTTCAAATGCATATCCCATTTTTGCACAGCAGGGTTATGAAAATCCACGAGAAGCAACTGGACGTATTGTATGCGCCAATTGCCATTTAGCTAACAAGCCCGTGGATATTGAGGTTCCCCAGGCCGTACTTCCCGATACTGTATTTGAAGCAGTTGTTCAAATTCCTTATGATAAGCAACTGAAACAAGTTCTTGCTAATGGAAAAAAAGGCGCCTTGAATGTTGGGGCTGTTCTTATTTTACCTGAGGGATTTGAATTAGCCCCCCCCGATCGTATTTCGCCTGAGATGAAGGAAAAGATGGGGAATCTGTCTTTTCAGAGCTATCGACCTACTAAAAAAAATATTCTTGTGATAGGGCCTGTTCCTGGTCAGAAATATAGTGAAATCACCTTTCCTATTCTTTCCCCCGACCCCACTACTAAGAAGGACGTTCACTTCCTAAAATATCCCATATATGTAGGCGGGAACAGGGGAAGGGGTCAGATTTATCCTGATGGGAGCAAGAGTAACAATACAGTTTATAATGCTACAGCAGCGGGTATAGTAAGCAAAATTATACGAAAAGAAAAAGGGGGGTACGAAATAACCATAACCGATGCATCGGATGGACGCCAAGTAGTTGATATTATACCTCCAGGACCAGAACTTCTTGTTTCAGAGGGTGAATCTATAAAATTGGATCAGCCATTAACGAGTAATCCTAACGTGGGTGGATTTGGTCAGGGGGATGCGGAAATAGTACTTCAAGACCCAGTACGTGTCCAAGGTCTTTTGTTGTTCTTCGCATCAGTTATTTTGGCACAAATCTTTTTGGTTCTTAAAAAGAAACAGTTTGAGAAGGTTCAATTGTCCGAAATGAATTTCTAGATCTACGTATTTATTAAACAAGCTCGTAAAAAGAAGAAAGTTTTTCTTGACAATTATAATTATATATGATTATGATCAAAAAAATGATTAAAAGACTTTTTTTCTTTTGGTTATATTTTTTTCTACCAGATTTCAAAAATGACCTGTACCCCCTTCCTGGTCATAGTATGGATATTGTAAAATAGTCTTTTTTACAATATCCATTTCATTTTATCCCCCCTTTTTTTAAATAAAAATTTGAAT